GTTAAAAACAAACAAGATATCTATCTTGTTTGCCAAGGTGGCGCTCCCATTTTTTTTTCTGATATTTCTTATTTCTACCGGATTCAATCACTGAATTGGAACGAATCAACCCATCGGTCTATTTTTTTTTAGACTATGGTTAATGGATATCTTTCGATCATAATTATCTTTAAATTCGAATTCGATTTCCATAAGAATTCTAAAATTCCTTGCCTGTTTTAGATCGCTCAACCCCTTAACCCGTAAATCTATTACAAATTCATAAATCATCCCAGGGATTTTTCGATTTGATTGTATAGTGTATCGGCCTATACCCGCTATGCACAACTCACAAAATGGAGGGTTATTCTATCTTTCATCATAGAACAATTATTCCATGCTTTTTCTTCTTTGGATCATAATTTAAGAAAAACTTCTCGAATTGTCCTAATCCGCAAGAAAAATTCTTTGATTCTTCAACTTCGATCAAATCGGAATATTTCCTTTCATTCTTATACTACTTTATTTGAATGAAATCGAATCGGATTCAAGTATTTCTTATTTTTTATCGACTCCTGCCAAAAAGAAAAAATTGAAGTAGAAGGTCATATCTGTTTTTTAATGAGTCTGCTTTTATGTTATTTTGTACTGTACAATTCCTTTGTTTGTGGGATCATTTTCTCACGAGAGGTAATGAAAAGAATTATAGAATGGATTTTTCCCTATGCCTAGATCGAGGATAAATGGAAATTTTATTGATAAGACCTTTTCAATTGTAGCCAATATCTTATTACGAATAATTCCGACCACTTCAGGAGAAAAAGAGGCATTTACCTATTACAGAGATGGTGTGATTTGATTATCTTTTTATTTACGGCCTTCGGTCTTAGGAGAAAGAAAGACGATTCGGGATAGAAAAGAACGAAAAAAGATTATTGAAAAAATCTACGCTTGTTGAAGGTGAAGTTTATAGATAAAACAATTCCTTTTGTCGTGTATCCCCGATTAATGCAGCCTCAGATGCTTCAATTGTCGATTCTAGTATTGAGCGAAAGGTTACACCTATGGGTTCTGTATTGCAGGTCAACCCTACTACACTAGTACCAATAGGCGGCATACGGGAAGAGGCGCTACACCTAGGAATCAACAACACGAAAACTTTGTTAGAAATTTCCCCTTTTCCTTATCGGGATCGGGACTAAGAAGAATGGTTGGGATAACAAACATCCATCTCGTTCGTACTTTGGATACCCTTAGAACCATCGAAGACTGTTGAAGTGATTAATTCCTGGAACTTAAGGGGCGTTGAGAACAAAGAAATTGTTGGAGTTTACAGTTTTATCTAGTACCAGTACCAACACACGTGATGTTAAGAAAAGAAAGATCTTTTGCAGGAAGGTTGGCTAGAGATTTCTTGTAAAAACATTAGCCCCACTCAGTTCATAATGAGAATAATACATGGAATCAAAAAAGATTGAAATATTCTCCTTATGCACATAAGGGAGGAGCCGTATGAGATGAAAATCTCATGTACGGTTCTGGAACGGAGAATTCTTTGAATCGAATGACGACCGTAACGGATGTCAGCTCAATCTGAAGGCAATTATGCGGAAGCTTTACAGAATTATTATGAAGCTATGCGACTAGAAATTGATCCCTATGATCGAAGCTATATACTCTATAACATAGGCCTTATCCATACAAGTAACGGAGAACATACAAAAGCTTTAGAATATTATTTTCGGGCACTAGAACGAAACCCGTTCTTACCACAAGCTTTTAATAATATGGCTGTGATCTGTCATTACGTGCGACTATCTCGACTATAGAAAGAAAAAAAAAAAGGAAAAGAAAAAAAAAAAGGGGGGGGGGGAGAAAGAGCAAATACACTACTAAATACTAGCAAAAAATAGGCTTTCTACATATGCATCGTGCAAAAAACGATTTTTATCAGCTGTAGCAAAGAAAGAAACTTCATAGAAGTCGAAATATGAAGAAATCAATATGCCTAGATAGTTTATTCTATGGATAAAGGATCTAATTGAGAGAGGAAGCACCGTAAAGACCAATTCGCGAGGTTTTGGGCCGATGCCGATCCAATAAGAACTGCTTATTTATGTCATGATATGAGATAAAAGTAAGGAATCAACTTATGTAATAAAGTCGATCCCCTAAGGTATTGAGCAGCGGTGTAGCATCAGATCCCAAAGACAGTAAGTCTTTTCTTTCTTAGGAAGAAAAGACTTTTTCAAAGATTCTATATAAAATTTTATATGAAAGCGAGATAGATACCTTTCAGAAAATTCTAACGATAGTGGAAATGCTTATATGTTATTCTTCTGACGGTGGGAGAAAAGATAAAATGAAAACTGATTATTAATTTAATGAAAAGTCAAGTTTGAAACTCATGCTCATGGAATTAACCTCTTTTGGTTAACCCGCGAAAAAAAGTATAAAGATAGATCTATGAGAAATCTCATTCAATTCGATTGCGATATAGTAGATTAAAAAAAAACTGGGA